ATAACTATCTGATTTAGTTTATCAACCCGAATGATGAATAAAAAATGACGATATTTATTCAATTCATTCAACTTCTTTCCTATAAAAAAAGAAAGAAAAGAAAGGGAATAGAGAAAGGTTTATGTCTCAACGAATCGCACGTAGAGATATTGATAACACGCATAGAGTTAATGGTATTTCATAACTAATTGATTGAGCAGCAGCTCGTAGACCACCTAAAAAGGAATATTTATTATTTGATCCATATCCTGACATAAGAAGTCCAATGGGAGCAATACTTGAAATGGCGATCCATAAAAAAACACCGATATTGAGATCGGATAGAACAAGGTTAGAGCCAAAAGGAATTATTAAATAACTTAGTAGAATTGATATGACTGCTATGGATGGTCCGATACTGAATAAACGAGTATCTCCTCTAGATGGAAGAAGATTCTCTTTGAAAAGTAGTTTTGTGCCATCTGCTAGAGCTTGAAGAATTCCCAAAGGACCGGCATATTCAGGTCCAATACGTTGTTGTATCCCTGCGGATATTTCTCTTTCTAACCACACAATTGCTAGTACACCTATTGTGATTCCCAATACAGGAGTAAAAATAGGTACAAGCATCCATATGATCCCATAAACCTCTTTTAAGTATTCCAATCGGGAAAAAGAATTGATATCTTGTACTTCTGGTGTATCAATTATCATTTCAACGATCAACTTCTCCCATAATTATATCTATGCTACCTAGTATCGTCATAATGTCAGCCAATTTCATTCTTTTAACTAACTGAGGAAGAATTTGCAAATTGATAAAACCCGGCGGTCGAATTTTCCATCTCCAAGGAAAAACATTCTGATCCCCTATCAGAAAAATTCCCAACTCTCCCTTTGGGGCTTCGACTCTCACATAAAGTTCTTGTTTCGACAATTCAAAAGTGGGAGAAGGCTTTTTACTAATAAATCGATATTCAAAATCATTCAATTCGGGATCCCTCGCTCTATCAAAGCATCGGATTTCTAAATTCTCATACGGCCCTCCCGGAATTCCTTCCAGAGCCTGTTGAATAATTTTTATAGATGCCACCATTTCACCAATTCGTACTAAATAACGAGATAATGAATCTCCTTCTTTTTGCCATTGGACTTCCCAATCAAATTCGTCATAACACTCATAATGATCAACTTTACGAAGATCCCATTGTATTCCGGAAGCTCGTAGCATTGGTCCTGACAAACCCCAATTTATTGCTTCTTCTACACCAATAATGCCTACTCCCTCAACTCGTTCTAAAAAAATAGGATTACGCGTAATAAGTTTTTGATATTCAGCAACCCCTGTTAAAAAATAATCGCAGAAATCCAAACATTTATCTATCCATCCATGCGGTAGATCAGCAGCTACTCCTCCTATACGAAAATAATTATGCATCATTCTCATACCGGTGGCAGCTTCGAATAGATCATAGACTAACTCTCTTTCTCTGAAAATATAGAAGAAAGGAGTCTGTGCACCAATATCTGCCATAAAAGGGCCAAGCCATAATAAATGAGAAGCTATACGACTCAACTCCAACATAATCACTCTAATATAGCTGGCTCTTTTAGGTACTTGAATATTTCCCAACTGCTCTGGTGCATTTACGGTTATTGCTTCTGTGAACATAGTAGCTAAATAATCCCAACGTGTTACATAAGGCAAATATTGTATAATTGTTCGGTTTTCTGCAATTTTTTCCATCCCTCTGTGCAAATAACCTAGTATTGGTTCACAGTCAATAACATCTTCACCATCTAAAGTAACGATGAGTCGAAGAACACCGTGCATTGATGGGTGATGAGGACCCATATTGACTATCATGAGGTCTTCTCTTGTAGCTGGTACATTCATAGGTTTTCCCCTGATTCATTCTTCCATGAATTGCTGAAAACGAAAAGAAGTTCATCAAAATTCAAGATCTACTAAATCAAATAATTCAAAAGGACTCTTCAAATTAACGAATTTTTGTCTCCCGAATACCCAACTGACCAATTAATTCTTTATAACGTACTCTATTTTTCTTTGCCAAATAAGACAGCAACCGTTGACGTTTTCCCAGAATTTTCCGTAGACCTCTCTGAGATAAATAGTCTTTTCTGTGCAATTCCAAATGTGAAGTAAGTCTTCGGATCTTATTGGTGAAACTGAATACTTGAAATTCAACAGATCCCCTATTTGCTTCTTTTTGAGAAATAACTGAGATGAATAAGTTTTTTACCATAAAACGAAATCTTCTCTTCCCTCCCTTTTTTTCTTTTTTAAAAATTTGAATTTTACCCATCAGTAATATAATAATATTATAATTATAATAATAATATTATTATGCCGGTCATTTTAATCTAGTATACGCAATAATCTTTATTTCGTTATGGATACCTCGTTTATGAAATAAAATTAATCAATATCAATAAAAAATCTAATTGATATGTATTAGTATCATGCATCAGAATGTAATGTAAGACATCGCATGTGTGCATTTGTTTACTTTCATATACTAGATCTAGTAAGGATATATAAAAAATGTGACATCAACGAATTTTCAATCGTGGATACATATGTATCCTTATCATACTAAAACAACTACCATTATTGGTATCAAACCAATAGCGATTCATACAAGCTAAATCTTCTAATCGATAATTGGGCCAGAGAAAGAACTTTAATTTTTTTAATTTAATTAATTGATTTTTATCTCTATCAAGATGTTTGTTTTCATCCAAAAATTTATTACAGCTGTTCCCATTGCAAAATACTGGATTTCTAGCCACACCACTCCTATTCCTCAAATTGAAACAAATTAGAATTCTAAATTTTCTACGACGTCTAGGCGATAAAATATTTTCAGGAACAAGCAAATCATAATGATTTTTGTCTTTATTTCCAATCATCTTTTGACATCTTGCACTGAATTTATCACAATTCTTATTATCAACATATCTTTCTTCTTGGTATCTTTGATTAGTTTGGTACTTACTCTTATGAACCAATGAAATACCTATAGTTTGATACATAATAAATTGTCCATCATTTTTTACAGACAGACGAATTGGTTCGATAATAAATATACCTCTTTTCATTTTCATCAATTCTGTAAGAGTTAAATCTTTATGAACCGGTATTAGATCCAGACTCATTTCTCCCCTTTGAATAGCAGATATACAAATTTCTCTTGGATTTATCAGTCTAAGCAGGAGACAATATACCTTGATATTATTGATCATTTTTTGATTTAAAGAATCATCCCATCTCAATTGAAAAAGCAAATATCTTTTTAGGAATAAATCGAGTTCTGCTTCCGTGTGATTCTTGAATTGCTTTTTCTTTGTACGTTTTTGCATGTCTGAGTCTGATCCTGCATAATCTTCTTCAATATCTTTTTCGTGGTTTGAGAGGACTGATTCAAGATTTCCTTGGTTTTGTACATCTGATCCAAGATCTACTTGTCCTGCGGATTCTTTTTCTTCTTGATTTCGATTCTCTAATTTTAAAAGTTTTTTTTCATTGGATGATATAAAAAGATTCCCTTTTTGCTTTCTATTGCTATTTCTATTTTTACTATAATTTTTATTTCCATTAAAATTTAAAAGAAGTAATTTGATTGGTATAACCCAGGGTTTCATTTTATATGTATTATAAAGTAGCACAAATTCTGGGAAGAACCAAGGTTCCAGATTCGATATGGAACGATTTAGTATTTCTTCATTCATCCCCATCCAATCAAAAAGGTCTTTTTGATTGGATGGTTTGATTTCTTGATCTTGTGTGAGATAAAAAAGACCTTTCTTATCAATTATTTGATAATTATTCGACCCGGTCTTGGTATTTTTATTACTGTTGATACTGGTATTGATCCAGACCTCAATATCGACCTTCTTTCTAAAGCAAAAATGGAGAATTTTCCAATCAAAATATTTTCTATCCGGGTTTTTCTTTATATACTCTATATACATAATATCATCTTCGCCTAGGTAATTATTGATAGGGATACCTTCCAGCATATCAAAAAATTTGCGTTTATGTGTGTTGTAATTATAAGAAATATCTTGGTTATTATTTACTTGTAATGGTGATCCATAAATATATGAGTCATTCTTATCTTCATAATTAATATATTTATATGATAAAAGGTCATATCTATAGTGTTTTTTAAAATTTTCTTTTTGATTCGTTAATGAGTCTGCTTCATAATCATTTTGTTTGTTGTAATGAATTAATTGATCTTTTTGAGATAAATCCCATTTGCTTAAATCTTTATTTTGATTTTGAGCCACACAATGTTGATTTACTCTATTTCGCCACTTTTGTGGTACTAATCTAGACCATATAATCGGAGATAAATATTTATATTGATAATGACCTCTTAACCAGTTCTTCCATTGATTCATTCCAGAATTACGAAGTTTCTTATGTCTTAATTCGTAATGAAATATTTCGTGTGCTCCAAAACCAAAATAATCTTTTCTTTCGTTCTTAAGAAAAAGAGATGTTCCGTTATATTGAAGGACAGATCTTAACTTATACAAGTTAATAACTTGGGTTTGTGATAATTTGTAAAATACATATGCTTGTGACAAGGAGGATAAGTCACAAAAAATCTGTGAACTCTTATTACTAATACTAGAAACTGACCTTTTTATAATCGAAATAAAGTGAATTTTCTTTTGATTTGGTTTACCAATTCTTTTTTGATTTCTTTCATTATTGTAAACGTATTTATCAATAATTTTTTTTGTTGATTCAATAAAAAATTGTGCATTGGTTCTGGGAATATTAATGAGACATAGAAGAATATCTATGTATATCCTTTCAATGAAAAATTTTATAAAATAATGTAATTTGCGAATTAATCGAGAATTCCTTCTTTTTAATATTTGCCAAATGCTTTTTTGTGATTCTAATCTTTTAGCATTATAACTAGCTTTGTTAGGGCTAATATTTATCTCTGGAGTTAGAAAGAGTTTTTTCTTGTCTTTTA